CATTCACATAAGAATGAATACTATGATTTGCATTTCGAACAGGCATGAATACAGCATCTATAGGATAACTTCCATTTTGAAAGTTATTTGGTGTTTTTATACGATATCCGCGATCCCTCTTGATTTGTAATTCAATACACAAAGTTATTGGTTCTGTTAGGTTAGCTATATGCTGTGTATTATCAACGATTTCCACGGAAGGTGGTAAGATGATATCTTGAGCAGTTACATATCGGGGACCCTTGACACAAATAGACGCATCACGAGTTCCATATAGATTACTTCTCAATACAATTTCTTTCAAATTCATTAAAATTTCATGTACGGATTCTTGAATACCGATTATGGTAGAATATTCATGTGGTAGTTTCTCGAATTTTACGCGTGTGATACATGTTCCTTCTATTTCTCCAAGCAAAGCTCTTCTCATCGCAATGCCTATTGTATCGGCTTGTCCTCTCATAAGTGGAGCCAGAATAAAGCGTCCATAATAAAGACGTTTACTGTCTGCTCTTGATTCAACACATTTCCACTGTAGTGGCCGAGTAGATACTGTTACTTTCTCTTGAACCATAGTAATATTATTTGATCAAGTCATTGAATTATTTATTTCTCTTGAAATATTTTCAATGTTTAGTTTTACACACGTCTTTTTTTAGGGGGCCTGCATCCATTATGTGGCATAGGGGTTACGTCTCGTATGAAACTTAATAGTATACCACTTCTACGAATAGCCCTTAATGCCGCATCTCTTCCGAGACCGGGGCCCTTTATCATGACTTCTGCTCGTTGCATACCTTGATCCATTACTGCCCGAATAGCATTTCCTGCTACGGTTTGAGCGGCAAAAGGTGTCCCTCTTCTTGCACCCTTGAATCCACAAGTACCGGCGGAGGACCAAGAAATTACCCGCCCCCGTACATCTGTAACAGTCACAATAGTATTGTTGAAACTTGCTTGAACATGAATAACTCCCTTTGGTATTCTACGGGCATTTTTACGTGAACTCATATGTCTATTCTTACGTGAACCAATTCTTGGTATAGGTTTTGCCATCTCATAAATCTAAGCCAGAGATATATGGATATATCCATTTGACATCAAAACAGAGCTTTTATTTATTTTTATTTATTTGAACATTGGGTCCTTTAGATTTATGGAGTTCCCTTCCCCCCTTTTTTCTAAAGATTCTCTATCCTTGTCTTTGTTTATGTTTTGGGTTGGAACAAATTACTATAATTCGTCCTCGCCTACGGATCAGTCGACATTTTTCACAAATTTTACGGACGGAGGCTCTTATTTTCATATTTGTCATTCCTTAACTTAATTCTGAATCTCTTTATTGGAAGAAAATAAGTTTCTTGAAATTTTGAATTTTGAATTGTATCTCCATGAAATGAATGTTGAAATTTATAAAATCACCTAATCACTAATACCATTGGGAAGTGATTTAGAAATTAAACCTTAATGAGTCTTTTTTTGTTCTTTCACTTGAGGTATCAACTAATGTGTGAGGCATAATATTAGAAACCTACCCTTTTTTCACACATACAAAAGTTCTATAATATAATTCGTATATCATAAAAGATTACCATATATAGCACAAAATTTCTCCACCGATTCTTTCTAGTCGAGCTTCTTTGTCTGTCATTATACCTCGAGAAGTAGAAAGAATTACAATCCCCATCCCTCCTAAAATTCTTGGGATTCGTTGATAATTATAATAGATTCGTAGACCGGGTCGACTGATCTGTTTTAAATTTAAAACAGTTTTATCTGGTCCTTTCCTATTCCTTTTCCTTCTATGTCGTAGGGTTAAAACCAAAAAAAGATTGTTGCTTTCCTGATGTTTCCTCATGTTTTCAATAAAACCTTCTCGTAAAAGGATTTTAAGAATGTTTTCAGTGATGTTAGTATATGGTATTCGAACTGTTCTTTTTTTATTCATGTCAGCATTTCGTATAGAAGTTAGTATGTTAGCAATAGTGTCTTTACTCATAAGAAACTAAGATTTTTGTTGTCCTCGAATTTTGATCTAATTGATATAATCAACATGCTCTTTTTTTTCTGAATTATTAAATATTTATGAAATATTAAAGGCATATACGTGAACCACAAACAATCTACTAAATTAATCAATTTCATTCAAATACTATAAGCTCTATTATGGTCTCATCTTATAATACTTCGGGTGCTAACGAAACTATTTTAGTGAAATTTAATTGTCTTAATTCCCGGGCGATTGCGCCAAAAATTCGAGTTCCTTTTGGATTTCCTTCTTGATCAATAACAACCGCAGCATTGTCATCATATCGTATTATCATACCATTGTCGCGTTTTAGTTCTTTACAAGTACGTACAATTACGGCTCTGATCACTTCTGATCTTTCTAGCGGTGTATTTGGTATTGCTTCCTTGATTACAGCAACAACAACGTCACCGATCTTAGCATATCGTCGATTACTAGCTCCTATGATTCGAATACACATCAATTTTCTGGCTCCGCTGTTATCCGCTACATTCAAATGGGTTTGAGGTTGAATCATATCGTTTTTTATCTGTTTTTTCAATGCAAGGGCAAAGCAAAGGGCTCAGTAAAAAAAAAGAAATATTGTTTATTCAAAACAAAATAAAGAAACCTGCAATTGGTTTTTTTCATCCGAAAAACCTCTTTCTTTTGGTTCTACATTCCTATCCTGAAATAATGAATTGAGTTCGTATAGGCATTTTGGATGCCGCTATTGAAATAGCCTTTCTGGCTATATTTTCTGGTACTCCGCTCATTTCATAAAGTATTCTACCTGGTTTAACGACAGCTACCCAATATTCGGGAGATCCTTTTCCTGAACCCATACGTGTTTCTGTAGGTCTTACTGTAACTGGTTTGTCTGGAAATATACGTACCCATATTTTTCCGCCGCGGCGTGCGTTTCGTGTCATTGCTCGTCGTCCTGCTTCTATTTGTCTAGATGTGATCCAAGCAGGTTCAAGCGCTTGAAGGGCATATCTACCGAAGCAAATACGATTACCTCGATAAGATATTCCTTTCATTCTTCCTCTATGGTGTTTACGGAATCGGGTTCTTTTGGGGTTATAGTTGATGGTTATTTATTACTTCCATCTCTACTACAGAACTGGACATGAGATTTTCTTCTCATCCAGCTCCTCACGAATGAAACGATTAACGATTATAAAATAATATACATGTATTTAATAAATTAAATAATATATTGAATCATGAGAGTCTTTGATAATTTATTAGAAATTGATATATCTTTTTTTTTTAGATATAACTAAACATACATTCGATTGATAATTATAAAAAATAAGATTTTGTTTTATTTTTATTATAAGGTTATAACGAATCTGTAGTTTGTTTTGCTTTTATATTATAATATTAGATATATTATAATATTAGATATTGGATCGACTACAATTTTGAAATCCAAAAAAAAGAAAGATTTTCGCGGGCGAATATTTACTTTATTTAATATTCAGTTTATCGGATTAGTGCATGGCATTACTTTTATTTTAGGATTAATTCATGACACGATTTTTCAGAATAAATGAGTTCCTAGTTCATTCCGCCATCCTACCCAATGAACCATTAGGATTCGTTTTCAATAGAATCTTATGTAATCAGGGGTTCTGTCGTTCCCATCGCTTCGCGATTAATGGTTAGGTCTGGATTCTACAACGGAGCCCCTAAATGAAATTTGTTCTTGAGTCAATACTCTCAGTCTTTATTGACTCGGGGCTCTTGATTTTTTTGTTCTATTCTATAAGTCTATAAGATCTTATAAGTCTATAAGTCTTATAAGTCTATAAGAACGATTTTATTTTGTTTAATTAGGGATCAATTAGTATTAATGCTTTATTACATTTCCCTTTATGAGATGAATCATCGACCTTACATATTGGAATTCTATATCATATATTTTTTCTTTTTTTTTTTTTTTCTCTCTTTCTCTCACCCTTCCATTTATCTATATACTTTCCTTTTATTCTTTCGCAACTCAGAATAAAATTGGTTTTTCTTTTTTTTATCTAAAAAAGATTTCAGTTGCTACAATGATATGACCAATATATCATATCTCGACTGTTTCTTTATATCCAGATAATGCGAAACGATGAGTTGGTTATTAGTTCATACTATGGGCTGGTCTTTTTTTTTTTTGAATCGAACCCTAAAAAAATTAACGAGTCACACACTAAGCATAGCAATTATAATTATATCGAATCAAATAATTAATGGAATCTTTATTCAACCTTATAGAATTATTTGTTTTTGTTTTGATTTAACAGACAAAAAAGAATGAAAGAATTTTTTTTGTTCTATTAACTGTCTATTAACTGATAGACCTAAAGATAAGTTTAAGTAAAGGTTTTATTATTACTCGTCTACAAATATCCAAATTTTGATACCTAAAGCCCCATAGATAGTTCGAACTGTATAGGAACAGTAATCAATTTTAGCCCTAATGGTTTGTAGAGGTACCCTACCTTCTCTAATCCATTCGACACGTGCAATTTCTTTTCCGTCGATACGCCCTGCAATTTGTATTTGAATTCCTTTTGTACCTGCTTGTTCGGTTAATTCAATAGCTTTTTTCATTGCTTTGCGGAATGACACTCTATTTTTTAATTGTCCGGCTATAAATTCTGCAAGAATTTTAGGGTGTCCATAAGGATTTGCAATTCTTGTAATAGCAATATTGAGTTTACGGTTCACAGAATTAAGTTCTTTTTGTATATTTATCTGTAATTCTTCGATTTTTTGATGTTCTATTAATAACTTTGGGAATCCCATATAGATTATGACTTGAATCAAGTCGATTCTTTTTTGAATCTCTATACATGCAATTCCCTCGACACTAGAAGATATTTTCATATTCTTTTGTACATAGTTCTTGATACAATTTCGTATTTTTTGATCTTCTTGTAGATCCTTGGAATAATCTTTTCGTTGTGCAAACCAAAGAGAATGATGATCTTGGGTT